AACTCAAAATTACAGAATTAATAACCAACTCATCGCTTCACATTATCTAGATCTAAACAACCAGTCAAGATATGATATATTGGTCATATCATTGTAGCAACTGAAATCTTTTTTGCATAAACACAAAAAAAAACCAAACCAATCTGATTATGAGTTTGGGAAGCGAAATCTAGAATGATGTGGATAAATGGAAGAACGGTGAGAGAAAGAGATAAAAAGAACGCCAATGATATATGATTCCAATATAATATGTAAGGTCTATGAATCATTTCATAAAAAGCAATGTAATAAAGCATCAAACTAATTCCTCCCGAATTAAATGAATATGTTCATAGAAAAAAAATCAAGAGCCTAGAGCCAATAAAGACTGAGAAGATTGACTCAAGAACAGGAGCTCCATTGTATAATTCAGACCTAACCATTAATTGAGAAGCGATGGGAACGACGGAAACCTGTGAATACAGAAGATTCTATTAAAAACGAATCCTAATGATTCATTGAGTGGGATGGCGGAACAAACCAGGTATCAATTCATTTGTTCTGAAAGATCGTGGGCTAACCTTACAATTGAAATAGATATTGAAAGAGTAAATGTTCGCCCGCGAAAGCTTTATTTTACCGAATTGCTCTATTTTTTGAGCGATCCGATATGATAAAGACAAAACAAAATAAAGATTCGTTATAGCCTTATATATTATTATATTATAAATAAATTATAAATAAAAAATTACATTATCTAGAAATATATGTTTAGCTATATATCCAAAAGCTATATATAAACAAGATATAAAAATTTCTAATAGAAATAGATTAGATGAAAATTAGATGAAATATCAAAGAATCCCACGATTCAGTGTATTATTCAAAAAAATGGAATTTTATCTTAACTAAATTTTTTTGAATCATTTCATTCGCGAGGAGCTGGATGAGAAGAAACTCTCATGTCCGGTTCTGGAGTAGAGATGGAATTTTAAAAAGACCCATCCACTATAACCCCAAAAGAACCAGATTCCGTAAACAACATAGAGGAAGAATGAAGGGAATATCTTATCGAGGTAATCGTATTTGTTTCGGTAGATACGCTCTTCAAGCACTTGAACCTGCTTGGATCACATCTAGACAAATAGAAGCGGGGCGACGAGCAATGACACGAAACGTACGCCGTGGTGGAAAAATATGGGTACGTATATTTCCAGACAAACCAGTTACAGTAAGACCTACAGAAACACGTATGGGTTCGGGGAAAGGATCCCCCGAATATTGGGTAGCTGTCGTTAAACCAGGTAGAATACTTTATGAAATGGGCGGAGTAGCAGAAAATATAGCTAGAAAAGCTATTTCAATAGCGGCGTCCAAAATGCCTATACGAACTCAATTCATTATTTCGGGATAGGAATAAAAGAAAAAGAGGTCTTTGGGATGAAAAAAAATTGCAGGTTTCTTTTTTTGATTTTGGACAAACAATATTTCTTTTTTTTTCCTTCGTTCTTTGCATTGAAAAATCGAATAAAAAAATGATATGATTCAACCCCAGACCCATTTGAATGTAGCGGACAACAGCGGGGCCCGAGAATTGATGTGTATTCGAATCATAGGAACTAGTAATCGCCGATACGCTCATATTGGTGACGTTATTGTTGCTGTGATCAAAGAAGTAGTACCAAATATGCCTCTAGAAAGATCAGAAGTAATCAGAGCTGTAATTGTACGTACCTGTAAAGAACTCAAACGTGACAACGGTATGATAATACGATATGATGACAATGCTGCAGTTATTATTGATCAAGAAGGAAACCCAAAAGGAACTCGAATTTTTGGTGCGATCGTCCGGGAATTGAGACAGTTAAATTTTACTAAAATAGTTTCCTTAGCCCCTGAGGTATTATAAGACGAGACCATGATATAGTTATAGTAAGCGAATGAAATAGATTAATTAGTAGATTGTGTTTCACGCATATACCTTTAATTTAATATTTAATAGAATTCATAAATAAAAAAATAAAAAAGAGCATGTTGATTATATCAAAATTAGCAGGCACCAATAATTTTAGTTCATCATGGGTAGGGACACTATTGCTGACATAATAACCTCTATACGAAATGTCGACATGGATAGAAAAGTAACGGTTCGAATAGCATCTACTAATATCACCGAAAACATTGTTAAAATACTTTTACGGGAAGGTTTTATCGAAAACGTGAGGAAACATCAGGAAAGCAACAAATATTTTTTGGTTTTAACCCTGCGACATAGAAGGAATAGGAAAGGAACATATAGAACTATTTTAAATTTAAAACGGATCAGTCGACCTGGTCTACGAATCTATTCTAACTATCAACGAATTCCTAGAATTTTAGGTGGTATGGGGATTGTAATTCTTTCTACTTCTAGAGGTATAATGACAGACCGAGAGGCTCGCCTAGAAAGAATTGGTGGAGAAATTTTGTGTTATATATGGTAATCCTTCTGATATTCGAATTGGATCCGGAACTTCCTATT